TTCTACGTGAACCAGTTCTCGGTATAGCTTTTGCCATATTGTATCATCTCATAAATATGAGTCAGAAATATATGGATATATCCATTTCATGTCACAACAGATTTCTTATTTGTACATTGAGTCCTTTAGCGAGTCTGATTATCCTTGTCTTTGTTTATGTCTCGGGTTGGAACAAATTACTATAATGCGCCCCCGCCTACGGATTAGTCGACATTTTTCACAAATTTTACGAACGGAAGCTCTTATTTTCATATTTGTCATTCCTTATCTTAATTCTGAATCTACTTCTTGGTAGAAAATAAGTTTCTTGGAATTTTTCATCTCGAATCGTATTGAATAAAAACGCCCTAATCTTTCGAATCCTTGTTTCGGAGTCGATAAATTATACGTCCTCTGGTTGAATCATAACGACTTACTTCAATTTTGACTTTATCTCCTGGCAGTATCCGTATAAAACTACGTCGGATCTTTCCTGAAACATAACCTAGAATCAGATCTTCATTATCTAACCGAACCCGGAACATGCCATTGGGAAGCGATTCAGTAATTAAACCTTCATGGATCCATTTTTGTTCTTTCATTTTAGGTAAAGCCCCCTTGAAGTATCAACTAATGGAGGAAAAACGATATTAGACAACTCACCCTCTTTCTTTTTTTTTTTACAAATAGGAAGAGGTTTCGGATTCCATTTGGATATTAAAAGGATTACCATATATAACACAAAATTTCGCCACCGATTCCTTCTAGTCGAGCCTCCCGGTCTGTCATTATACCTCGAGAAGTAGAAAGAATTACAATCCCCATCCCACCTAAAATTCTAGGAATTCGTTGAGAGTTAGAATAGATTCGTAGACCGGGTCTACTGATCCGTTTTAAATTTAAAAAATTTCTATAGGGTCTTTTCCCATTCCTTCTATGTCGAAGGGTTAAAACCAAAAAAGAGTTGTTTTTTTCTCGATGTTTTCTGACGTTTTCGAGAAAACCTTCTCGGAAAAGTATTTTAACAATATTTTCGGTAATATTAGTAGATGCTATGCGAACAACTCTTTTTCTATCCCTATCAGCATTTCGTATAGAAGTTATTATCTCAGAAATAGTGTCTCTACCCATGTATTGGTGCCTCAAAATTGGATATAATCAACATGTTTTTTCTTTTTTTTTTCTATTGGTTTATGAATAGGAATTTTTTAAGGTATATGCGTGAGACACAATCTACGAATTAATCTCGTTCTTAATCTAGTTCTTTCAAATACCCAAAAGATATCATGATCTCATTTTATTTTATAATACCTCGGGAGCTAATGAAACTATTTTAGTAAAATTTAATTGTCTCAATTCCCGGGGGATTGCACCAAAAATTCGAGTTCCTTTTGGATTTCCTTCTTGATCAATCACAACTGCAGCATTGTCATCATATCGTATTATCATACCGTTGTCACGTTTAAGTTCTTTACAGGTACGAACAATTACAGCTCTAACTACTTCTGATTTTTCTAGGGGCATATTGGGTACTGCTTCTTTGATCACAGCAACAATAACGTCACCAATATGAGCATATCGACGATTACTAGCTCCTATGATTCTAATACACATCAATTCTCGAGCCCCGCTGTTATCCGCTACATTTAAATGGGTCTGAGGTTGAATCATATCAAATTTTGAGTCTATTCTTCCAATGCAAAGGATGAAGAAAATAAAAGAAATATTGTTTGTCCAAAAAAAGAAACCTGCGTTTTTGTTTCATCCCCAAAATTCATTTCTATCAGTTCTACATTTTTATCCCGAAATAATAAATTGAGTTCGTATAGGCATTTTGGATGCTGCTATTAAAATAGCCCTTCTAGCTATATTTTCGGTTACTCCACCCATTTCATATAGTATTCGCCCCGGTTTAACAACAGCTACCCAATATTCAGGGGATCCTTTCCCCGAACCCATACGTGTTTCGGCCGGTCTTACTGTAACTGGTTTGTCTGGAAATATACGGACCCATATTTTTCCACCACGGCGTGCATTTCGTGTCATTGCTCGTCGACCTGCTTCAATTTGTCTAGATGTGATCCAAGCAGGTTCGAGTGCCTGAAGAGCATATTTACCGAAACAAATATGATTACCTCGATAAGATATTCCCTTCATTCTTCCTCTATGTTGTTTACGGAATCTAGTTCTTTTGGGGTTATAGTTGATGGTTGTTTCAGAATTCCATCTCTACTACAGAACTGGACGTGAGAGTTTCTTCTCATCCAGCTCCTCGCGACTAAAAGATTCAAAATTGAATTTTAATTAATTTGAATAAATATTAGAACATTTTTATAAAAAAAAAATTATAAATAATAGTTTTTCTAACGTACTAATAAATCTTTATTTTGTCCTTTATCCAGATTTACCAATTCAAAAAAAAAGAAAGTTTTCGCGGGCGAATATTTACTCTTGCAATCTATCTTTCAGTCGTAGCGCTTATTCGTGACTTCTAAGAATAGATGAATTTATTTCCGGTTCA